GTTAATGTAGCTTAATCAACAAAGCAAGGCACTGAAAATGCCTAGATGAGTATAATTACTCCATAAACACAAAGGTTTGGTCCCAGCCTTCCTATTAACCCCTAGCAGACTTACACATGCAAGTATCCACATTCCAGTGAAAATGCCCTCCAAATCAATAAAATCAAGAGGAGCTGGTATCAAGCTCACACTCGTAGCTCATGACGCCTTGCTCAGCCACACCCCCACGGGAAACAGCAGTGATAAAAATTAAGCTATAAACGAAAGTTTGACTAAGTTATGCTAATTAGGGTTGGTAAATTTCGTGCCAGCCACCGCGGTCATACGATTAACCCAAGCTAATAGGCACACGGCGTAAAGCGTGTTTAAGCACTATACCAAATAGAGTTAAACTCTAATTAAGCTGTAAAAAGCCATAATCAAGACGAAAATAAATAACGAAAGTAACTTTATAATCGCTGAAACACGATAGCTAAGATCCAAACTGGGATTAGATACCCCACTATGCTTAGCCCTAAACATAAATAGTTACATAAACAAAACTATTCGCCAGAGTACTACCAGCAATAGCTTAAAACTCAAAGGACTTGGCGGTGCTTTATACCCTTCTAGAGGAGCCTGTTCTATAATCGATAAACCCCGATAAACCTCACCACCCCTAGCTAATACAGTCTATATACCGCCATCTTCAGCAAACCCTAAAAAGGAACAAAAGTAAGCATAATCATCATACATAAAAACGTTAGGTCAAGGTGTAACCTATGGAGTGGAAAGAAATGGGCTACATTTTCTAATCTAAGAAAACTCTTTACGAAAGTTATTATGAAACTAGTAACTAAAGGAGGATTTAGCAGTAAACTAAGAATAGAGTGCTTAGTTGAACTAGGCCATGAAGCACGCACACACCGCCCGTCACCCTCCTCAAATAAGCACAATACACTTAAATTTAATTACACGTATTAATCATATGAGAGGAGATAAGTCGTAACAAGGTAAGCATACTGGAAAGTGTGCTTGGATAATCAAGATATAGCTTAAATAAAGCACCTAGTTTACACCTAGAAGATTTCACATATTATGAATATCTTGAACTAACCCTAGCCCACAAACCCATTTATACTAAACTATCAAGATATTACAAATAAAACATTTATCTACTGTTAAAAGTATAGGAGATAGAAATTTTAAAATGGCGCTATAGAGAAAGTACCGTAAGGGAATGATGAAAGAAGAAAATTAAAGTACAAAAAAGCAAAGATTATCCCTTGTACCTTTTGCATAATGAGTTAACTAGTAAAAACTTAACAAAATGAATTTCAGCTAAGTACCCCGAAACCAGACGAGCTACTTATAAACAATTTATCGAGAATCAACTCATCTATGTGGCAAAATAGTGAGAAGATTTATAAGTAGAGGTGAAACGCCTAACGAGCCTGGTGATAGCTGGTTGTCCAGGAAATGAATATTAGTTCAGCTTTAAAAATACCAACAATATAAATAAATACACTGTATTTTTAAAAGTTAGTCTAAAAAGGTACAGCCTTTTAGAAACGGATACAACCTTATCTAGAGAGTAAAACTTGACAATACCATAGTAGGCCCAAAAGCAGCCACCAATTAAGAAAGCGTTAAAGCTCAACAATAAAACCACCCTAATCCCAATAATAAATAATCAACTCCTAGCCTTGATACTGGACTAATCTATAAAAATAGAAGCAATAATGTTAATATGAGTAACAAGAAGTACCTTCTCCTTGCATAAGTTTAAGTCAGTGCCTGATAATATTCTGACTATTAACAGCAAAATAAGAATAACCTAACTATAAATAACTTACTTATTATACTGTTAATCCGACACAGGAATGCACTTAAGGAAAGATTAAAAGAAGTAAAAGGAACTCGGCAAACACTAAACCCCGCCTGTTTACCAAAAACATCACCTCCAGCATAACTAGTATTGGAGGCATTGCCTGCCCAGTGACAATCGTTAAACGGCCGCGGTATCCTGACCGTGCAAAGGTAGCATAATCATTTGTTCTCTAAATAAGGACTTGTATGAATGGCCAAACGAGGGTTTTACTGTCTCTTACTTCCAATCAGTGAAATTGACCTTCCCGTGAAGAGGCGGGAATACTATAATAAGACGAGAAGACCCTATGGAGCTTTAACTACTTAGTCCAAAGAAATAAATTTATTAACCAAGGAGACAACAATACTCTTTATGGACTAACAGCTTTGGTTGGGGTGACCTCGGAGAACAGAAAATCCTCCGAGCGATTTTAAAGACTAGACTTACAAGTCAAATCACACAATCGCTTATTGATCCAAAGAATTGATCAACGGAACAAGTTACCCTAGGGATAACAGCGCAATCCTATTCAAGAGTCCATATCGACAATAGGGTTTACGACCTCGATGTTGGATCAGGACACCCCGATGGTGCAACCGCTATCAAAGGTTCGTTTGTTCAACGATTAAAGTCCTACGTGATCTGAGTTCAGACCGGAGTAATCCAGGTCGGTTTCTATCTATTACGTATTTCTCCCAGTACGAAAGGACCAGAGAAATAAGGCCAACTTAAAACAAGCGCCTTAAATTAACTAATGATTTTATCTTAATTAGATACACAAACAAGTCTAGCCCTAGAAAAGGGCTTTGTTAAGGTGGCAGAGCCCGGTAATTGCGTAAAACTTAAACCTTTATAATCAGAGATTCAAATCCTCTCCTTAACAAAATGTTCATAATTAATATCTTAATATTAATTATTCCCATTCTCCTAGCCGTAGCATTCCTTACATTAGTAGAACGAAAAGTTTTAGGGTATATACAATTTCGAAAAGGTCCAAACATTGTAGGCCCCTATGGCTTGCTTCAACCTATTGCAGATGCTATTAAACTTTTTATTAAAGAACCATTACGACCTGCCACATCCTCAGTCTCAATATTTATTTTAGCCCCTATTCTAGCCTTAAGTTTAGCCCTAACCATGTGAATTCCCCTGCCCATACCATATCCCCTTATCAATATAAACTTAGGAGTGTTATTCATGCTAGCAATATCAAGTCTAGCCGTATACTCTATTCTTTGATCAGGATGAGCTTCCAATTCTAAATATGCACTAATTGGAGCCCTTCGAGCAGTAGCACAAACAATTTCATATGAAGTAACACTAGCAATTATTTTATTATCTGTTCTCATAATAAATGGATCCTTCACACTCTCTACTCTAATTATTACACAAGAACAAGTATGACTAATCTTTCCAGCATGACCGTTAGCAATAATATGATTTATCTCAACACTAGCAGAAACAAATCGAGCTCCATTTGATCTCACTGAAGGTGAATCAGAACTAGTATCAGGCTTTAACGTAGAGTATGCAGCAGGACCATTTGCCCTATTCTTTATAGCAGAGTACGCAAACATTATTATAATAAACATCTTTACAACAATTCTATTTCTAGGAGCATTCCACAATCCAATTTTACCAGAACTTTATACAATTAACTTTACTATCAAATCCTTACTACTAACAACTTCCTTCTTATGAATCCGAGCATCATATCCTCGATTCCGTTATGACCAGCTAATACATCTATTATGAAAAAATTTTTTACCCTTAACACTAGCCCTATGCATATGACATGTTTCACTACCAATCTTTTTATCAAGCATCCCTCCACAAACATAAGAAATATGTCTGATAAAAGAGTTACTTTGATAGAGTAAATAATAGAGGTTTGAGCCCTCTTATTTCTAGAACTATAGGAATTGAACCTACTCCTAAGAATCCAAAACTCTTCGTGCTCCCAATTACACCAAACTCTAATAGTAAGGTCAGCTAATTAAGCTATCGGGCCCATACCCCGAAAATGTTGGTTTATACCCTTCCCGTACTAATAAACCCAATTATCTTTATACTCATCTTATCAACAATGATATTAGGAACTATCATTGTCATAATTAGTTCCCACTGATTACTTGTTTGAATTGGATTCGAAATAAATATACTCGCTATTATCCCCATTATAATAAAAAAACATAACCCACGAGCTACAGAAGCATCAACCAAATATTTTTTAACCCAATCAACAGCTTCAATATTACTAATAATAGCCGTCATTATTAACCTAATATTTTCAGGCCAATGAACCGTAATAAAATTATTTAACCCAGTAGCATCCATACTCATAACAATAGCCCTTGCTATAAAACTAGGAATAGCTCCATTTCACTTCTGAGTCCCAGAAGTAACGCAAGGCATCCCCCTATCATCAGGCTTAATCTTACTAACATGACAAAAATTAGCACCCATATCCGTACTTTATCAAATTTATCCATCCATTAACTTAAATATAATCCTAACCATCTCCATTCTATCAATTATAATTGGAGGTTGAGGAGGACTAAATCAAACTCAACTACGAAAAATTATAGCCTATTCATCAATTGCCCATATAGGCTGAATAACAGCAGTTCTACCATATAACCCCACAATGACACTACTAAATCTAATTATTTATATTATTATAACCTCCACCATATTCACACTATTTATAGCTAACTCAACTACCACTACCTTATCACTCTCCCATACATGAAATAAAACACCCGTAATAGCTATTTTGATTCTTGTAACCCTTCTATCAATAGGAGGACTCCCCCCATTATCAGGATTTATGCCAAAATGAATAATTATTCAAGAAATAACAAAAAATGACAGCCTCATCTTACCCACCTTTATAGCAATCACAGCTCTACTAAACTTATACTTCTACATACGACTTACTTACTCCACAGCACTAACAATATTCCCCTCTATAAATAACATAAAAATAAAATGACAATTTTCCACTATAAAACAAATAACTCTTCTACCTACAATAATTATCTTATCCACTATACTATTACCACTAACACCAATTCTATCAGTACTAGAATAGGAGTTTAGGTTAACCTAGACCAAGAGCCTTCAAAGCCCTAAGCAAGTAAAACATACTTAACTCCTGATAAGGATTGCAAGACTACATCTTACATCAATTGAATGCAAATCAACCACTTTAATTAAGCTAAATCCTCACTAGATTGGTGGGCTCTACCCCCACGAAACTTTAGTTAACAGCTAAACACCCTAGCTAACTGGCTTCAATCTACTTCTCCCGCCGCGAAAAAAAAAAGGCGGGAGAAGCCCCGGCAGAATTGAAGCTGCTTCTTTGAATTTGCAATTCAATATGTAATTCACCACAGGACTTGGTAAAAAGAGGAGTACAAACCTCTGTCTTTAGATTTACAGTCTAATGCTTTACTCAGCCATTTTACCTATGTTTATTAACCGCTGATTATTTTCAACTAACCATAAAGATATTGGCACCTTATATTTACTATTCGGTGCTTGAGCAGGTATAGTAGGAACTGCCTTAAGCCTACTAATCCGTGCTGAACTGGGTCAACCTGGAACTCTACTCGGAGATGATCAAATTTATAACGTAATTGTAACCGCACATGCGTTCGTAATAATTTTCTTTATAGTCATGCCAATTATGATTGGAGGATTCGGCAATTGACTTGTTCCATTAATAATTGGTGCTCCAGATATAGCATTTCCCCGAATAAATAACATAAGCTTTTGACTCCTCCCTCCCTCTTTTTTATTACTTCTAGCATCATCTATAGTTGAAGCCGGAGCAGGAACAGGCTGAACTGTTTATCCCCCTTTAGCTGGCAACCTAGCTCACGCAGGAGCTTCAGTAGACTTGACTATTTTTTCCCTACATTTGGCGGGTGTCTCCTCGATTTTAGGGGCTATTAACTTTATTACAACAATCATCAATATAAAACCTCCTGCTATATCACAATATCAAACCCCTTTATTTGTATGATCTGTATTAATTACTGCTGTACTGCTACTTCTTTCACTCCCCGTATTAGCAGCTGGGATTACAATATTATTAACAGATCGAAATTTAAACACAACCTTCTTCGATCCAGCAGGAGGCGGAGACCCAATCCTATATCAACATCTGTTCTGATTTTTTGGACACCCCGAAGTGTACATTTTAATCTTACCTGGGTTTGGTATAATTTCTCATATCGTAACCTACTACTCGGGGAAAAAAGAACCATTTGGGTATATAGGAATAGTCTGAGCTATAATATCAATCGGATTTTTAGGGTTTATCGTATGAGCCCACCACATGTTTACAGTTGGAATAGACGTTGATACACGAGCCTACTTTACATCAGCTACTATAATTATTGCTATTCCAACAGGAGTAAAGGTCTTTAGTTGACTAGCAACACTTCACGGAGGTAACATTAAATGATCACCTGCTATAATATGAGCTCTAGGTTTTATTTTTCTTTTTACAGTTGGAGGACTAACCGGAATTGTCCTTGCCAATTCTTCTCTTGATATTGTTCTTCACGATACTTACTACGTAGTTGCACACTTCCACTATGTCTTATCAATAGGAGCTGTATTCGCCATTATAGGAGGGTTTGTCCACTGATTTCCACTATTTTCAGGCTATACTCTTAATGATACATGAACTAAAATCCATTTTGTAATTATATTCGTAGGTGTAAACATAACCTTTTTTCCACAACACTTTCTAGGACTTTCTGGTATACCACGACGATATTCTGACTACCCAGATGCATATACAATGTGAAATACAATCTCTTCTATAGGTTCATTTATTTCCCTAACAGCAGTTATACTAATAATTTTTATTATCTGAGAAGCATTTGCATCCAAGCGAGAAGTCTCAACCGTAGAGTTAACAACAACAAATTTAGAATGACTAAATGGATGCCCTCCACCATATCATACATTTGAAGAACCTACATACGTTAACTTAAAGTAAGAAAGGAAGGAATCGAACCCCCTATAGCTGGTTTCAAGCCAACGTCATAACCACTATGTCTTTCTCAATCAATGAGGTGTTAGTAAAATATTATATAACTTTGTCAAGGTTGAGTTACAGGTGAAAATCCTGTACACCTTATATGGCTTACCCTATACAACTAGGCTTCCAAGATGCAACATCACCTATCATAGAAGAACTACTACATTTTCATGACCATACATTAATGATTGTCTTTTTAATTAGCTCATTAGTGCTCTACATTATTTCATTAATGCTAACAACAAAACTAACTCACACTAGTACAATAGACGCCCAAGAAGTAGAAACAGTCTGAACTATTCTACCAGCCATTATTCTAATTTTAATTGCTCTCCCATCCTTGCGAATTCTCTACATGATAGATGAAATTAATAACCCATCACTCACAGTAAAAACCATAGGACATCAATGATATTGAAGTTATGAATATACAGACTATGAAGATTTAAGCTTTGACTCCTATATAATTCCAACATCAGAATTAAAGCCAGGAGAATTACGACTATTAGAAGTAGATAACCGAGTTGTTCTACCAATAGAAATGACAATCCGAATACTAGTCTCTTCTGAAGATGTACTACACTCTTGGGCTGTACCTTCTTTAGGATTAAAAACAGACGCGATCCCAGGACGCTTAAACCAAACAACTCTCATATCAACTCGACCAGGTCTGTACTATGGACAATGCTCTGAAATCTGCGGATCAAATCACAGCTTTATGCCCATTGTTCTTGAACTAGTTCCACTAAACTATTTTGAAAAATGATCTGCATCTATGTTATAAAATCACTAAGAAGCTAAGATAGCACTAGCCTTTTAAGCTAGAGACTGAGAGCACAAATACTCTCCTTAGTGGCATGCCGCAACTAGATACATCCACATGATTTATAATAATTATATCTATATTTCTAACCCTCTTTATCATCTTCCAATTAAAAGTTTCAAAACATAATTTCTTCTTTAATCCAGAACTCACATTAACTAAAATGCAAAAACAAAATACCCCTTGAGAAACAAAATGAACGAAAATTTATTTGCCTCTTTTATTACCCCAATAATCTTAGGCCTTCCACTCGCTACCCTTATCGTTATTTTTCCTAGCCTACTGTTTCCAACATCAAATCGTCTAATAAATAACCGTCTTATTTCTCTCCAACAATGACTACTTCAACTCATATCAAAACAAATAATGGGAATTCACAATACTAAAGGACAGACATGAACATTAATATTAATATCTCTAATTATCTTTATTGGATCAACTAACCTCTTAGGTCTGTTACCTCACTCATTCACACCAACCACACAACTGTCAATAAACTTAGGAATAGCTATTCCTCTATGAGCAGGGACCGTAACCATAGGCTTCCGCAATAAAACCAAAGCATCACTTGCTCACTTTCTTCCACAAGGAACACCTACTCCATTAATCCCTATACTAGTTATTATTGAAACTATTAGCCTTTTTATTCAACCAATTGCCCTAGCTGTGCGATTAACAGCTAATATTACCGCAGGACATCTGCTAATTCACCTAATCGGAGGGGCCACACTTGCATTAATGAGTATTAGCACTGCAATAGCCCTTACTACATTTATTATTCTAATTCTGCTCACAATTCTTGAATTCGCAGTGGCTATAATTCAGGCTTATGTGTTTACCCTCCTAGTAAGCCTTTATCTGCATGACAACACATAATGACTCACCAAACTCATGCTTACCATATAGTAAACCCAAGCCCCTGACCTCTAACAGGAGCCCTATCAGCCCTTTTAATGACTTCTGGTTTAATTATATGATTTCACTTTAACTCAACAACTCTACTCATACTTGGCCTTACAACAAATATACTTACAATATATCAATGATGACGAGATATTATCCGAGAAAGCACTTTTCAAGGACATCATACCCCAACTGTCCAAAAAGGTCTCCGCTATGGAATGATCCTATTCATTATTTCTGAAGTCTTATTTTTCACTGGATTTTTTTGAGCATTTTATCACTCAAGCCTCGCTCCAACCCCCGAACTAGGCGGTTGCTGACCTCCAACAGGAATCCATCCACTCAATCCCCTAGAAGTTCCTCTACTTAATACCTCTGTCTTACTAGCCTCAGGAGTCTCTATTACTTGAGCCCACCATAGTCTCATAGAAGGGAACCGCAATCCCATGCTTCAAGCCCTATTTATTACCATTGCACTAGGCCTCTATTTCACACTTTTACAAGCCTCAGAATATTATGAGGCACCTTTTACCATCTCTGACGGAGTATATGGCTCAACTTTCTTCGTAGCTACAGGCTTCCATGGCTTACATGTTATTATTGGGTCCACCTTCCTAATTGTCTGCTTTTTCCGTCAATTAAAATATCACTTTACTTCTAACCACCACTTTGGATTCGAGGCCGCTGCTTGATATTGACATTTCGTAGATGTAGTATGGCTGTTCCTCTACGTATCTATTTATTGATGAGGCTCATATTCTTTTAGTATTAATAAGTACAACTGACTTCCAATCAGTTAGTTTCGGTATAACCCGAAAAAGAATAATAAATCTAATTTTAGCTCTCCTAACCAACTTTACGTTAGCCTCACTACTTGTTATCATCGCATTCTGACTCCCCCAATTAAATGCTTACTCAGAAAAAACAAGCCCATACGAATGCGGATTTGACCCTATAGGATCAGCTCGCCTACCCTTCTCTATAAAATTTTTCTTAGTGGCCATCACATTCCTTCTCTTTGATCTAGAAATTGCACTCCTTCTACCACTGCCATGAGCTTGCCAAACAGACAATCTGAGCACTATACTCACCATAGCCCTTTTCTTAATCTTATTACTAGCCGCAAGCCTAGCCTATGAATGAACCCAAAAAGGATTAGAATGGACCGAATATGGTATTTAGTTTAAAATAAAATAAATGATTTCGACTCATTAGACTGTGATCAGATTCACAATTACCAAGTGTCTCTAGTATACATAAACATTATAACAGCATTTATAGTGTCTCTCGCAGGACTACTAATATATCGGTCTCACCTCATATCCTCTCTTCTATGCTTAGAAGGTATAATGCTATCTCTATTCGTGATAGCTACTCTAACAATCTTAAATATACACTTCACTTTAGCAAGCATAATACCTATTATCCTACTAGTCTTTGCAGCCTGCGAAGCAGCACTAGGATTATCACTACTAGTAATAGTATCAAATACATATGGCACCGATTATGTCCAGAACTTAAATTTACTTCAATGCTAAAATATATTATCCCTACAGTAATACTCATGCCTCTGACCTGGTTATCAAAAGGCAATATAATCTGAATTAATTCCACAACTCACAGCCTATTAATTAGTCTTACAAGTCTTCTTCTTATAAACCAATTTAGCGACAACAGCCTTAACTTCTCCTTAGTATTTTTCTCCGACTCTCTGTCAACACCACTACTAATTTTAACCATATGACTTCTTCCCTTAATACTAATAGCTAGCCAACACCACCTATCAAAAGAAAACTTGACTCGAAAAAAACTGTATATTACCATATTAATTCTTTTACAACTATTTTTAATTATAACCTTTACCGCTATAGAGTTAATTTTCTTTTATATTTTATTTGAAGCAACATTAGTCCCAACACTTATTATTATCACCCGATGAGGCAATCAAACAGAACGCCTAAGCGCAGGCCTTTACTTCTTATTTTATACACTAGTAGGTTCTCTTCCACTACTTGTTGCACTAGTTTATCTCCAAAATATTACTGGATCCTTAAACTTTTTAATTCTTCAATACTGAGTACAACCCCTATCAAATTCCTGATCAAACGTTTTTATATGACTAGCATGTATAATAGCCTTTATAGTAAAAATACCACTATACGGCCTTCACCTTTGACTACCTAAAGCCCATGTAGAAGCCCCCATTGCAGGATCCATGGTTCTTGCAGCAATCCTACTAAAACTAGGAGGATATGGTATACTACGAGTTACAATATTCCTAAACCCACTCACCGAATTTATAGCATATCCCTTCATCATACTATCACTATGAGGTATAATCATGACTAGCTCAATCTGTCTCCGCCAAACAGATCTCAAATCACTAATTGCATACTCTTCTGTTAGCCACATAGCACTTGTCATCGTAGCTATCCTAATTCAAACACCTTGAAGCTATATAGGGGCTACAGCCCTAATAATTGCCCACGGCCTTACCTCATCTATACTCTTTTGCCTAGCAAACTCCAACTATGAACGAATTCATAGTCGAACAATAATCTTAGCCCGAGGCTTACAGACTTTTCTTCCACTAATAGCCACTTGATGACTTCTAGCAAGCTTGACCAACCTGGCTCTCCCTCCAACAATTAATTTGATCGGAGAACTATTTGTAGTAATATCCACCTTCTCATGATCTAATATTACAATTATTTTAATAGGACTAAACATAGTAATTACTGCCTTATACTCCCTTTATATACTAATTACAACGCAACGAGGTAAATATACCCATCATATTAATAACATCTCACCTTCTTTTACACGAGAAAATGCTCTCATATCATTACATATCATACCCCTACTACTACTATCATTAAACCCAAAAATTATTCTAGGATCCTTGTACTGTAAATATAGTTTAAAAAAAACATTAGATTGTGAATCTAGTAATAGGAGCTTGTATCTCCTTATTTGCCGAAAAAGCATGCAAGAACTGCTAATTCTATGCTCCCATGTATAATAACATGGCTTTTTCGAACTTTTAGAGGATGACAGTAATCCATTGGTCTTAGGAGCCAAAAAATTGGTGCAACTCCAAATAAAAGTAATAAACCTATTCTCTTCCTTTTCACTAATTACTTTATTTTTATTAATTATTCCCATCATAACCACAAGCCCTAATATCTACAAAACCTATAACTATCCCTTACACGTAAAAACAACTATCGCATGTGCCTTCATTACTAGCATAATCCCCACAATAATATTTATTCACACAGGTCAAGAAATAATTATCTCAAACTGGCACTGACTTACAATTCAAACAGTTAAACTATCACTAAGCTTCAAAATAGATTATTTCTCAATAATATTTGTTCCAGTAGCATTGTTTGTCACATGATCCATCATAGAATTTTCCATATGATATATATATTCAGACCCTAATATTAATCAATTTTTTAAGTATCTTCTTCTATTTCTCATTACTATACTAATCCTAGTTACAGCAAACAATCTATTCCAATTGTTTATTGGATGAGAAGGCGTAGGAATTATATCATTTCTACTCATTGGATGATGGTATGGACGAGCAGATGCAAACACAGCAGCCTTGCAAGCAATTCTATATAACCGTATTGGCGACATCGGCTTTATCCTAGCAATAGCATGATTCCTAACTAATCTTAACGCCTGAGACTTTCAACAAATCTTTATATTAAACCCCAATAATTCTAATATACCTCTAATAGGCCTCGCATTAGCTGCAACTGGAAAATCCGCCCAATTTGGCCTACATCCATGACTACCCTCTGCAATAGAAGGCCCCACTCCTGTCTCAGCATTACTTCACTCAAGCACAATAGTAGTAGCAGGTATTTTTCTACTAATTCGTTTCCACCCTCTAACAGAAAATAACAAATTCGCACAATCTATCATATTATGTTTAGGAGCTATTACTACTCTCTTTACAGCAATATGCGCTCTTACCCAAAACGATATCAAAAAAATTATCGCTTTCTCTACATCTAGCCAATTAGGCCTTATAATAGTAACAATTGGCATTAACCAACCTTACCTAGCATTTCTCCACATTTGCACCCACGCCTTTTTTAAAGCCATGCTATTCATATGTTCCGGTTCTATTATCCACAGCCTAAATGATGAACAAGACATCCGAAAAATAGGCGGCTTATTCAAAGCCATACCATTCACTACAACAGCCTTAATTATTGGCAGCCTGGCATTAACAGGAATACCATTTCTCACCGGATTTTACTCTAAAGACCTAATTATTGAAACCGCTAATACGTCGTATACCAACGCCTGAGCCCTCTTAATAACATTAATTGCTACTTCCTTTACAGCTATCTACAGCACTCGCATTATCTTCTTTGCACTTCTAGGACAACCCCGATTTCCAACTTTAACAAACATTAATGAAAACAACCCCTTCTTAACAAATTCCATTAAGCGCCTGATAATTGGAAGTCTTTTCGCAGGATTCATTATTTCCAACAACATTCCTCCAACAACAATCACCCAAATAACAATACCCCATTACCTAAAAATAATAGCCTTAACAGTGACAATTTTAGGCTTTATTCTAGCACTAGAAGTTAGTAATATAACTCAAAATCTAAAATTTGATTATTCATCTAATGCCTTCAAATTCTCTAACATATTAGGATATTTTCCCACAATCATACACCGTCTGACTCCCTACGTAAACCTGACAATAAGCCAAAAATCAGCCTCCTCTCTCCTAGACTTAATCTGACTTGAAAATATTTTACCAAAAACAACTTCACTAATACAAATAAAAATATCAGTAATAGTTACGAACCAAAAAGGCTTAATTAAATTATATTTTCTCTCTTTTTTGGTCACAATCATTATTAGTATCATTCTACTTAATTTCCACGAGTAACTTCTATAATAACTACTACACCAATCAATAAAGACCAACCAGTCACAATAACTAATCAAGTCCCATAACTGTATAAAGCTGCAATTCCTATAGCTTCCTCACTAAAAAAACCAGAATCCCCTGTATCATAAATAACCCAATCTCCTAAACCATTAAACTGAAATACAATTTCCACTTCCTCATCTTTCAACACATAACAAACTATCATGATCTCCATCAGTAAGCCAGTCACAAATGCTCCTAAAACAGTTTTATTAGATACTCACATCTCAGGATACTGCTCTGTAGCTATAGCCGTTGTATAACCAAAAACTACCATTATTCCCCCCAAATAAATTAAAAAAACTATTAAACCCAAGAAAGATCCACCAAAATTTAATACAATACCACAACCAACCCCACCACTCACAATTAAACCTAATCCCCCATAAATAGGCGAAGGTTTTGAAGAAAATCCTACAAAACCAAGCACAAAAATAATACTTAAAATAAATACAATGTATGTTATCATTATTCTCACATGGAATTTAACCACGACTAATGATATGAAAAACCATCGTTGTCATTCAACTACAAGAACACTAATGACCAACATCCGAAAAACCCACCCACTAATAAAAATTGTAAACAATGCATTCATTGACCTCCCAGCCCCATCAAACATTTCATCATGATGAAACTTCGGCTCCTTACTAGGAATTTGCTTAATTCTACAAATTCTTACTGGCTTATTCTTAGCAATACATTATACATCAGACACAATAACAGCATTTTCCTCTGTCACCCATATCTGTCGAGACGTCAATTATGGCTGAATCATTCGATATATACATGCCAATGGAGCATCCATATTTTTCATCTGCCTATTTTTACATGTAGGACGAGGACTATACTACGGATCATATACATTCTTAGAAACATGAAATATTGGAGTAATTCTCCTATTTACAGTTATAGCCACAGCATTCGTAGGATACGTTCTACCATGAGGACAGATATCATTCTGAGGAGCAACAGTCATTACAAACCTCCTCTCAGCAATTCCATATATCGGCACAAACCTAGTTGAATGAATCTGAGGAGGCTTTTCCGTAGACAAGGCAACCTTAACCCGATTCTTCGCCTTCCACTTTATCCTACCATTTATCATCGCAGCAATTGCTATAGTCCATTTACTCTTTCTCCACGAAACAGGATCTAACAACCCAACAGGAATCCCTTCAGACATGGACAAAATTCCATTTCACCCCTACTATACTATTAAAGATATCCTAGGAGCCCTACTTATAATTCTCTCCCTAATACTATTAGTACTATTTGCACCAGACCTACTCGGAGACCCAGACAATTATACCCCAGCAAATCCACTTAACACTCCTCCCCATATTAAACCTGAATGATACTTCTTGTTTGCATATGCAATTCTACGATCAATTCCAAACAAGCTAGGGGGAGTATTAGCCCTAGTCTCATCCATCTTAATCCTAATTCTTATACCCCTACTTCATACATCCAAACAACGCAGCATAATATTCCGACCATTTAGCCAATGCCTATTCTGAATTCTAGTAGCAGACTTGCTAACACTTACATGAATTGGAGGCCAACCAGTTGAACACCCCTTTATCACTATCGGACAACTAGCATCAATCCTATATTTTCTTATCATCCTAGTACTTATACCAGTTGTTAGCACAATCGAAAACAATCTCTTAAAATGAAGACAAGTCTTTGTAGTACATTAAATACACTGGTCTTGTAAACCAGAAAAGGAGAACAATCAATCTCCCTAAGACTCAAGGAAGAAGCCATAGCCCCACTATCAACACCCAAAGCTGAAGTTCTATTTAAACTATTCCCTGATGCATATTAATATAGCTCCGTAAAATCCAAGAGCTTTACCAGTATTAAATTTTTTAAAAAAATTAATAACTTAATACAGTTTTGCACTTAACAGCCATATTACATCCTTTAATATCATTATCCACACAAATCGTACAATAACATATATATTATGTAATTTCATGCGGGTATAGTACATAAAATTAATGCATTAAGACATATTATGTATAATAGTACATTAYATTATWTRCCCCATGCTTATAAGCAAGTACATTACACCATTTATAGTACATAGTACATGTTATCATTGATCGTACATAGCACATTAAGTCAAATCCGCCCTTGTCAACATGCGTATCCCGTCCCCTAGATCACGAGCTTAATTACCATGCCGCGTGAAACCAGCAACCCGCTTGGCAGGGATCCCTCTTCTCGCTCCGGGCCCATGAATTGTGGGGGTAGCTACTTAATGAACTTTATCAGACATCTGGTTCTTTCTTCAGGGCCATCTCACCTAAAATCGCCCACTCTTTCCCCTTAAATAAGACATCTCGATGGACTAATGACTAATCAGCCCATGCTCACACATAACTGTGGTGTCATACATTTGGTATTTTTATTTTTTGGGGGGATGCTTGGACTCAGCTATGGCCGTCAAAGGCCCCGACCCGGAGCATATATTGTAGCTGGACTTAACTGCATCTTGAGCATCCCCATAATGATAGGCATGGGCATGGCAGTYAATGGTAACGGGACATAACTATAATGGTAGATATAGACATTATGGTCAATGGTAGCASSRBWTTTTTTTCCCCCCCTTATATGGTTACCACAATTTTTAACACACTTCTCCCTAGATATTATTTCAAATTTATCGCATTTTCAATACTCAATTAGTACTTCAGGGCGAGGTAGGTATATAAGCGCCATTTTTTCTTCTCCAAATCATA